CTCAGCGGAATATGGGGGTACTTATGGCAGAACGGGTCGATCTGGTCTTTCACAATAAAGTGATAGATGGAACTGCTATGAAACGACTTATTAGCAGATTAATAGATCATTTCGGAATGGCATATACATCACATATCCTGGATCAAATGAAGACTTTGGGTTTCCAGCAAGCCACTGCTACATCTATTTCATTAGGAATAGATGATCTTTTAACAATACCATCTAAGGGATGGTTAGTCCGAGACGCTGAACAACAAAGTTTTATTTTGGAGAAACATCATCATTATGGGAATGTTCATGCAGTAGAAAAATTACGTCAATCTATTGAGATTTGGTATGCTACAAGCGAATATTTGAGACAAGAAATGAATCCTAATTTTCGGATGACTGATTCTTCTAATCCAGTCCATCTAATGTCCTTTTCGGGAGCTAGAGGAAATGCATCTCAAGTACACCAATTAGTAGGTATGAGAGGATTAATGTCAGATCCCCAAGGACAAATGATTGATTTACCTATTCAAAGCAATTTGCGTGAAGGACTCTCTTTGACAGAATATATAATTTCCTGCTACGGAGCCCGCAAGGGAGTCGTGGATACTGCTGTACGTACATCAGATGCTGGATATCTCACGCGTAGACTTGTTGAAGTGGTTCAACACATTATTGTACGTAGAATAGATTGTGGTACTATCCAAGGTATTTCCGTGAGTCCTCGAAATGAGATGACAGAAAGAGTTTTTGTCCAAACACTAATTGGTCGTGTATTAGCAGACGATATATATATAGGTCTACGATGCATTGCCGCTAGGAATCAAGATATTGGAATTGGGCTTATCAATCGATTCATAACCTTTCGAGCACGATCAATATATATTCGAACCCCCTTTACTTGCAGAAGCACATCTTGGATCTGCCAATTATGTTATGGTCGGAGTACTACTCATGGTGACCTAGCCGAATTGGGAGAAGCTGTAGGTATTATTGCGGGTCAATCAATTGGGGAACCGGGGACTCAACTAACATTAAGAACTTTTCATACCGGTGGAGTATTCACAGGTGGTACTGCCGAACATGTACGAGCTCCTTCTAACGGAAAAATCAAATTTAATGAGGATTTTGTTCATCCCACACGTACCCGTCATGGGCATCCTGCTTTTTTATGTTCTATAGATCTATATGTAATTATTGAGAGTCGGGGTGTTATCCATAATGTGAATATTCCGCCAAAGAGTTTGATTTTAGTTCAAAATAATCAATATGTAGAATCAGAACAAGTGATCGCTGAGATTCGTGCGGGAACGTCCACTTTTCATTTTAAAGAGAGGGTCCGAAAACATATTTACTCTGAATCAGAGGGAGAAATGCACTGGAGTACTGATGTCTACCATGCACCCGAATATACATATGGTAATGTTCATCTATTACCAAAAACAAGTCATTTATGGATATTAGCAGGAGGCCCACGCAAATCCAGTATAGTATCTTTTTCGATCCACAAGGATCAAGATCAAATGAATGCTCATTCTTTTTCTGCCGAAGACAAATATATCTCTGACCTCTCAATGACTAATGATCGAGTAAGACATAAATTGTTGGATACTTATAGTAAAAAAGATATGGAAATCATTGATTATTCAATATCTGATCGAATTTTATCCAATGGTAAGTGGAATTTCATATATCCGTCTATTCTTCAAGAGAATTCATATTTATTAGCAAAAAGACGAAGAAATAGATTCATCATACCATTAAAATATGATCAAGAACGTCAAAAAGAACTAATATCCTGTTTTGGTATTTCGATCGAAATACCCATAAATGGTATTTTACGTAGAAATAGTATTTTTGCTTATTTTGATGATCCACGATATAGAAGAAGCAGTTCAGGAATTACTAAATATGGGGCCGTGGAGGTAGATTCAATCGTCAAAAAAGAGGATTTGATTGAGTATCGAGGAACAAAAGAATTGAGTCTTAAATACCAAATGAAAGTAGATCGGTTTTTTTTCATTCCCGAAGAAATGCATATTTTACCTGGATCCTCGTCCATTATGGTCCGGAACAATAGTATCATTAGAGTAGATACACAACTTGCTTTAAATAAAAGAAGTCGAGTAGGCGGATTAGTTCGAGTGGAGAGAAAAAAAAAAAGTATTGAACTGAGAATCTTTTATGGAGATATTCATTTTCCTGGAGAGACAGATAAGATATCCAGGCACTGCGGCATTTTGATACCGCCCGTAACGGGAAAAAAAAAAAATTCTAAGGAATCAAAAAAATTGAAAGATTGGATCTATGTCCAGCGGATCACACCTACCAAGAAAAAATATTTTGTTTCGGTTCGGCCCGTAGTCACATATGAAATAGCCGACGGGATAAATTTAGCAACACTTTTTCCTCAGGATCTCTTGCAGGAAAAGGATGATGTCCAACTTCAAGTTGTCAATTATATTCTTTCGGAATATGGCAAGTCAATTCAAGAAATTTATAACACAAGTATTCAATTAGTTCGGACTTGCTTAGTATTAAATTGGGACCAAAAACAAAACGGTTCCAAAGAAGAGGTTTATGCGTCGTTTGTTGAGGTAAGGGCAAATGATCTAATTCGCGATTTCATAAGAATTGAGTTAATCAAAGTCAAGTCCACTCTTTCATATAGTGGAAAAAGATATAGATATAATATAACAGATTTGAGATTGATTCCCAATAAGAGATTAGATCGCGCCAATATCAATCCCTTTCATTCCAAGGCGAAGTTTCAATTAGTTACCCAACAGCAAGGAATTATTGGTACGTTCTTGAATCGAAATAAGGAATGCCAATCTTTGATAATTTTGTCATCATCCAACTGTTTTCGAATTAGTCCATTCAACGGTTCGAAATATAACAATGCGATAAAAGAATTGGATCCCCTAATCTCAATTAGGTATTTGTTAGGTCCCTTAGGTACTATAGTACCTAAAATAGCGAATTTTTATTCATCTTACCATTTATTAACTCATAATCATATATCGTTAAAGAAATATTTGCTACTTGACAATTTTAAACAGACTTTTCAAGTACTTAAATATTGTTTAATGGATGAAAATAGGAAAATTTCTAATCTCGATCCATACAGTAATATAATTTTGAATCCATTCCATTTAAATTGGTGTTTTCTCCATCATGATTCTGGTGAAGAGACCTCCATAATAAAAATAAATTGCCTTGGACAATTTATTTGTGAAAATGCATGTCTATTCAAATACGGACCACACATAAAAAAATCTGGTCAAATTTTAATTGTTCATGTTGATGCCTTAGTTATAAGATCGGCTAAGCCCTATTTGGCTACCCCAGGAACAACAGTTCATGGTCATTATGGAGAAATCCTTTATGAAGGAAAGACACTAGTTACATTTATATACGAAAAATCAAGATCTGGTGACATAACGCAGGGTCTTCCAAAAGTGGAACAGGTCTTAGAAGTGCGTTCAATTGATTCAATATCGATGAACCTCGAAAAGAGAGTTGAAAGTTGGAACGAACGTATACCAAGAATTCTTGGAATCCCCTGGGGATTCTTGGTTGGAGCTGAGCTAACCATAGCCCAGAGTCGTATCTCTTTGGTTAATAAAATTCAAAAGGTTTATCGATCTCAGGGGGTACAGATACATAACAGGCATATAGAGATCATTGTACGTCAAATAACATCAAAAGTGTTGGTTTCAGAAGATGGAATGTCTAATGTTTTTTCACCCGGAGAATTAATAGGAATGTTGCGAGCGGAACGAGCGGGACGTGCTTTAGACGAAGCGATCAATTATCGGGCAATTTTATTGGGAATAACGAGGGCATCCCTTAATACTCAAAGTTTCATATCCGAAGCGAGTTTTCAAGAAACCGCTCGAGTTTTAGCAAAAGCCGCTTTACGAGGTCGTATTGATTGGTTGAAAGGACTGAAAGAGAACGTTGTTTTGGGGGGGCTTATTCCTGTTGGTACTGGATTCAAAAAATTAGTGCACCATTCAAGGGAAGACAAAAATATTTATTTGGAAATAAAAAGGAAAAATTTATTCAAGTTGGAAATGAGAGATATTTTGTTATACCATAGAGAATTTTTTTGTTCTTGTGCTCCAAACAATTTTCATGGGACATCACAACAACCATTTACGCAATTTAATGATTTTTAAGAAGAGATTCATTCTTTTTACTTTAACTTTCTGGTTGGGTTGGTACGATTATGAATATTAATTTAGTAAAAAAAAAAAAATAATAATAAGTAATTAAAATAAATTAATGGTTTGGGCCATATATCAAAGGTCAATCCACGGTAGAAAGAAGGTTCCGTCGGAACAATTATTTATTTCAGAGTACCTTGTCTCTTTGTTAAAAAAAAAAAGAGGAAGTGTGGGGAAATGCGGAAAAAATGACAAAAAGATATTGGAACATCAATTTAGGCGAAATGATGAAAGCGGGAGTGCATTTTGGTCATGGTACTAGAAAATGGAATCCTAGAATGGCTCCTTACATCTCTGCAAAACGTAAAGGTATTCATATTATAAATCTTACGAGAACTGCTCGTTTTTTATCAGAAGCCTGCGATTTAGTTTTTAATGCAGCAAGTAGTGGAAAAACCTTTTTAATCGTTGGTACCAAAAATAAAGTAGCGGATTTAGTAGCATCAGCTGCAATAGGGGCTCGGTGTCATTATGTTAATAAAAAGTGGCTTGGTGGTATGTTAACAAACTGGTCCACTACGGAAACGAGACTTCATAAGTTCAGGGACTTAATAGTAGAACAAAAAATGGGGAAACTCAACTGTCTTTCCAAAAGAGATGCAGCAATGTTGAAGAGAAAATTATCTACCTTGCAAACATATCTGGGTGGGATCAAATATATGACGGGGTTACCCGATATTGTAATCATCGTTGATCAGCAAGAAGAATATACGGCTCTTCGAGAATGTGTCATTTTAGGGATTCCTACTATTTGTTTAATTGATACAAATTGTGACCCGGATCTCGCAGATATTTCAATTCCAGCCAACGATGATGCTATAGCTTCAATTCGATTCATTCTTAATAAATTAGTATTCGCAATTTGCGAGGGTCATTCTAGCTATATAAGAAATCGTTGATTATGATTAAGAATAATCAAATTAATTCATTGTTTGGGAACTCAATAGATTTATTGGATCGGTTACTATATTCTTGAACTTCAAAAAGAGATTAAAGAAAAAGAGATAAAGATAAAAAATAGGGATATTTAGATTATGTTATATGATTTTTAGTATCCTAAATTCAATTTGTATTAATGATTAATGTTGGTGAGTTGAGAAAGAAATGAAATGGTTCAATCAAAATCAATTTTTAAGTTCGATTTATATCAGAGGAAAATATGAATGCTATACCATGTTCCATTAAAACACTCAATGGGTTATACGATATATCGGGTGTAGAAGTAGGCCAACATTTATATTGGCAAATAGGAGGTTTACAAATCCATGCCCAAGTACTTATCACTTCTTGGGTCGTAATTGCTATCTTATTAGGTTCAGTCATCATAGCAGTTCGGAATCCACAAACAATTCCGACCGACGGTCAGAATTTCTTCGAATATGTCCTTGAATTTATTCGAGACTTGAGTAAAACTCAGATTGGAGAAGAATATGGCCCCTGGGTTCCCTTTATTGGAACTATGTTCCTATTTATTTTTGTTTCTAACTGGTCAGGTGCTCTTTTACCTTGGAAACTTATACAGTTACCTCATGGGGAGTTAGCTGCGCCCACAAATGATATAAATACTACTGTTGCTTTAGCTTTACCCACGTCAGTGGCATATTTTTATGCGGGTCTTACCAAAAAAGGATTGGGGTATTTTGGGAAATACATCCAACCAACTCCAATACTTTTACCAATTAACATCCTAGAAGATTTTACAAAACCTTTATCTCTTAGTTTTCGACTTTTCGGGAATATATTGGCTGATGAATTAGTAGTTGTTGTTCTTGTTTCTTTAGTACCTTCAGTAGTTCCTATCCCCGTTATGTTTCTTGGTTTATTTACAAGCGGTATTCAAGCTCTTATTTTTGCAACTTTAGCCGCGGCTTATATAGGTGAATCCATGGAGGGTCATCATTGATTAGCTTTTTTAATAGTCTTTTTTCATTTAATCAAATTCATGCATGGTTCCAAATACCAAATACATATGTATAAACAACCCAATCTCGTAGGAGGGAAGATAGACAATATTACGGAATTAGAAAAATGGGTTAGGGGGTTTAGTCAAACTAGATATATGTAGTGTCTAGCCCTTACATATATTTCGAAAAATTATTCTAAAATCCAATTCAATAAAAAAAAAAAAAAAATGCAAACGGTTTACATTATGGAAGAAACAAATGTATATGTTATATTAGATATTTACTAGTTACTAGTTATATAGGGATTATCCCTATGGACCAGATAAAAGGATTATATAAATTATAGAATTTTATTTATAAATTTTTATATTTTATTTATTCCTATTTCTTTCCGAATATATTATTAATATCTATTTATATATTTATAGTATTACTATACTATAATACTATAGTATTTATTATTACTATAACTATATTGATATTGTATCATTAACCATTTTTTTTTGTACGAGGAACTTACTATGAATCCACTGATTTCTGCCGCTTCCGTTATTGCCGCTGGATTGGCCGTAGGGCTTGCTTCCATTGGGCCTGGAGTAGGTCAAGGTACTGCTGCGGGCCAAGCTGTCGAGGGTATTGCGAGACAACCAGAAGCGGAAGGTAAAATAAGAGGTACTTTATTGCTTAGTCTAGCTTTTATGGAAGCTTTAACAATTTACGGACTAGTCGTGGCATTAGCACTTTTATTTGCAAATCCTTTTGTTTAATTTAATCCTAAAATTAGAAATGTGAAAACGTACGTTATACGTTTCTTTCTTAGTTTGGTTTATTAACTCGGACTTGCCGTTTGCTTCTTCTAATTATATCAACACTTTTATAATTATTTATGAGACAATACCCCGGAAAGGGCATATTTTAGATTTGAGGATGAAGAATTCACAGATCCGTTCGCTTTCTTCCTTCCCATTTCCACCCTTAGTACAACGGAAACCTTTTTCTTTTTACTAGGAAACGTTTAAAGAAACGAAATATTTCGCAATTGGTGTTGGTATGAGGCCTAATCTTATTATGGAGAACTTAAAAGAATAAGAAATTTTCATATTTTAAATAAATTATAAATTACTAGATTATTTAATCTATTCCCATAAAAAAATAAATTAATAAAAAGAAATCGATCAGGGCGAGGCGAGTGAGGTGATACAAAAAGAACTATGTTCTTTGTTAGTCTTATCTATAAGAAAGAGGAGAGTATATGAAAAATATAACCGATTTTTTCGTTTCCTTGGGCTATTGGCCATCCGCCGGAAGTTTCGGGTTTAATACCGATATTTTAGCAACAAATCTAATAAATCTAAGTATAGTGCTTGGTGTATTGA